TAAAGGCTTACGCTGCCCTCTCGGAGGAAGTTCACTTAGAAGTTAGAGGCTTTCTTTCCTCTGTCAGCTCTAGCTTTCGACTCTTTCTTTTCTTGATAGGGGAATAGATTTCGACTGTGTTCCCAGACTTCCTTGTAGTCAGTATTGAAAGCCCTAAGAAGTATCTGAAGTAGGGGAATCTATCCTTGCGAGTCTCTTTATTCTCTGCAAAGTCTGAGAAAGCAGTAGCATTACGTCCTGAGAATCAAGCAAGAACTCATGATATTTACACGGGAAATAGTTAAAGCATGGCATCTTAGAGCCGTAAACAAAGTCATTCGATTAGGAAAGCACTACGACCTTTGAAAGCGGAGTTCCCTGTTAATCAATTCCGAAACCCTGTAATTCGATTACTATTCCCTCACGGGTCTTCCCCACTGAACTACTATATAAGCAATTTCTGCCTCTTTCCCGGAACTGACTTCGGAAGTAGAAGCTAGAGTAAATGCTGCCGTTGAAAGGCATTCTCTTGAGGATTGATGTATGGACTTAGTGCTTGAGGAGTTAGTGTGTTTAGATTGAGTTCCCACGAGCGGAGGATTGAATTACTCTATCTCTTAGTATTGCATTAGAGAGGATGTAGCAGCTAGGAATCGCGCAACTGAGAAAGAAGCATGACCAGTTGAGCTCAAAGAACAAGAAAGGGAAGCACGCTTTGGAACAATCACAAAAGGGGATTCCCCGGGTATTTATAAGGACGGACCGCATACCAACCATTCCAAAAAGGAATAGTTGGCTGATAGGTGCCCAGCCCAGGCCGGGACATCATTCCTTTCTCCTCCTCTAGCTGCTGGTGAGGGGCAATCGACCGATCCCTGGAACCACATTTGTTGATACGTATATGGATAGATAGATAGCGATTCTTCCTCTCGATGACGAGGGACGGAAAGAGAATCCGCTTTCATCGGAATATCCGATTCAAAGGCAAGAGACGAAGAGACAATAAGCTCATTTCCAGACCATGGGTCACAGAAAGGATCGGATCGAAGGAGAAAGGTTAGGCACTTCCTAAAGTCATTTCAATAAGAGGTTGCTTCTTGCATCTTAGCTAATTCAACTATTTCATTGATCCAAGGATGAATTTCCCTTAGCCCTTAGGCTTCAAGCTAGAAAGCCGAAAGCCTTTTAGTCAACAAGTACGGATTTTTAGACTGGCATCAACGAATAAGAAAGGATTGTTCCTGATCCGGAATTTGCAACACAACATAAGTAGAAGCATGCTATGCTAGCATAGAATAGTTGTACCGAGTGAAAACTGCTTTTCTTAGGATGAACAGTATAAAGATCTTCTTCGTCGATAACAAGCCTTTCCTTTCTTCATAAAGGAAGAGAACCGGAAAGCTTTGATGCGAGGAAAGTCAGTCTATAAAGACAGACTAATTCTCTCTCTTCTGCCTATCGCTTTATCGTCGCTCCAGTTAACCCAATGCAAGACAGAGGGATCTATAATCAGACTGACTCTTCTCTTTCCAAAAGTGGAATGCTTCTTTTATGCCATTATCTTCCTGCCAAACCAACTAGTTCGATCCAACCCAGCAGACTTAGAGCAAGAAATGCGTACTTTCAGAATAAGCGTATCATGTTTAAATAGTTCCAACCTATTCTAAGATAAGATTCGAAGAGCAGATTAGCCGTAAGCAGATGACTAATTGTCTCTGTAAACCACTGATTCAAGGCCTAGTTGAATTACGGCTATTCTCACTAGTCTTTATTTCCCTTCTCATCCAGCTTGAGATCGGTTCTTACGTCGAGCGGGTTACAGGCTTTAAGAAAGCACTACTGGGCCCACGGCTTCTCGAAGCCGAGAGGCTAAAGAAAAAGTCAAGTCCATCAACTGATGAAGAGAAGAAGGAAATGTCTCTTGTTCCTTATTCTTATGCAGTTGGTAGTTTGATGTATGCCATGGTTTGCACTAGGCCAGATATTGCACGGTACTGTTAGTAGCTTTCTTTCTAATCCAGGAAAGGAGCGGAAAGCCACTTGACTGGTTGGAAAGGGTCCAACTCTTCCTGAAATTGCGCTTAGTCTCGCTACCTCTTTAGTTGCCGCCCCCTAAAAGTCAGTGCTTGCTGCAGACCGATGAACGTGGATTATCCAGTATTGAGCAGCGGTCTAGCATCCTTACGCCTTCTACTAGTCTAAGCCACACTGGGACTGAGAGTGGAGTCATTCCCGTTTGAATGAAAAAGGTAGGAAGTAGCTCGGTGTCGGCTCTGCTTGTTGGCGGAGGATGAAAAGATCTGCGCCTTTCTCCCCCTGTGATTATGGCTCGCCCGCCCAGTCTAGTACCAAAGCACCCCGGTTCAATACCCGGGAGTAGAAGAGAAAACTCCTCTTTCTCATAAGTAGTGCCTCTCCTTCTCTACTACCGTAGCTGTCGGAAATAGCGAATTTGACTTCTTTTCCCCTTTCCCTCATCTTCCTAATGGTGTTGGCAAGAATCTCTTCGAGAATAGTTAGATTCTCCTTCTAAGACTTTTGTTGGACGCTAGAGGTGATCGTAGAAAGAGAGACTTTCTTTTCTTTTTCCAATTTCCTCAGTTCGGATTCTTCTCTGCAACCCGGGAAGATGAAGAGGAGAGTCATCAAAGGGATCAATAGTTTTCCTCGAGTCTTCTTGTCTGCGGTGGGGAATGCATTCCGGTGCGATGTCTCCGGTTTAGACACCAGGCGCCAACCTTCCTAAAGGGCTCTGTCTTTATTTAGGTGAGGGCGAGTAGGTCAGCGCACTAGCCAAAGACTTCCAGTCTATTTACCAATGAAAGACTGATTCTTGATCTTCGAGCGCTTTGGTGCGCAGGCTTGGCTCCGGATCTTTGAAAAAGTCCTCGATGCGGCTTCTAAAGAAAGTCAACTTAGGCATCTTCAAGAGCTTAACCAAAGAGAGGTGCATCGCGGTATACTTTTTTCTTTTCTTCGGTGGGTCATGATTCCTAAGTCGGGGTGCTTATAAACCTCTCTTCACTTTCTGGCGGGCATGCCCTGCAAGTCTCGTACGGTGGCGATTTTGAGTTGTCTTTTTGATATGCCACCCGGATCTCACTCTCCCGAAGTGCTATCCTAAGTGCGTACTGGTTCATCACCGACGGGGGATTTCCGATCACGTAAAAAAAACCTCGTTCTATTTGTCTTTTTTTTTTCATGACTTATTTTATCATCTCTTTCCTCAAACGAAGGATTCTCCAACGCTATTCTTTCCTAAGTTTTCCCTTTCATCAGTACGTTTAGTCCTTCTAAATTACCTAAATTCTACGTCAACTGCACCTGAAAGGGATGCCCGAGTCAGGGATGCCGAAGGAAGGGGGAGAAAGGGTAAATGCATTCTTTTTGAATGAATACCCGGTAGCTCTCCGCTAGGAGACAAGACCTGACGTACCAGCTTACTTAGTCTTTGACTTCATTTAGCGGCCATTCAGAGCCTTCTTTAGTCTTGCTGCATGACGAGCTATTCAATCAGGAGAACCGGCTTTGTTTTATGTCTTCCTCTTTCAAAAAGAAAAGGGAGATTGCTTACGTTTTCTTCTTTGTATTCTATAAGCTCGATGTCCTGATCATATAAATGAAATGGATAGCTAAGTCTGAGTGAATCCCTCTCGAAAGGGAGTGAAGTGACCCATGGGTATGGGGCACAAACGATAGGAAGAGTGGAGGATAGCGTAGCGTGTAAAAGGAACTCCTAAGTTCTAAATAACTAGCATAGTGGAATATGTAGTCCGGATTACGGTAGCAGTTCCCCCAATAACGGTTACAGCAGGTCTCTTAGAGCCAGTTCTAGTAATAAGGATGAAAACTCTTGGAAATCTTGGTAGGCGGAATCCAGTCTCCATTGAATCAAGTCATCCATCTATAGCTGAACGTGGCACGCATGGACTAATAGAAAGATGGATCTTCTATTGATATTGCCCCTTTTCTTCCCACGATGTAAGCGAACGAATGGAACCAAAGGAATGATTGTTGACTATACTTATACGATATTACCTCTGATTCCTATATGCTTTAATAGAGAGAATATCCCAGCTAGAATAGCAATAGGATATAGGAGAGACTAAGGAATGATTGGCCTTAGCGATTCTTCACTCTGTGTTCATAGCTAACCAAGAGTGAGCTTATTCAAGCGGATATGCGACAACTCTCGCTAATCAGTCTTGGCTGGGGGAAGAACATCTGATTCACCAATAGGCATAAGAACAAGGCAAGAGAAAGTTCCAATCTAAACTTCCTCCTTCGCCTTCGCTTAGTAGCACTACTCTTGCTATAGGTTAGGGAGGGCTTATTTAGCGCATAGCTAGTTGGAAAAGCTCAAACAACGACTGGGGAATTCTCAAGCTATGGGTCTTCCAATCCATCTTTGTGAGAAACCTCTTTTCCTATATAGGTAGGGGCAAGAGAAAGAAGCAGGAATGGTACCAATGGCGCGGATTCCTATTGCTTTTTTTCCAACTGGGATTAGTGAGACCCGAAAGGTCAAGGCACAAAATCTAAGACACTGTTAGGTGACCTGCCATCTACGACCTGAAACGGTCAAACCCTTTTTCTTTGACTTTGACTACTCTATTCCTACGAAACGAACCAATAAAGAGTGGGGAAGGGACGGATTAGGTCTTTTGATAGCCACTGCTCGCTTTATTAAAGGTGAATAGAAAGATGTAAAGGTATTCTGATTCACTTATGAAAGATCCTGTTATTGGCCTTTCACTCTATCGTAGATGTACGAAGTCTCATCCCAAGTTTGACTATAGAATCACATTTCTTCTGGCGTAAAAGCAACTTGTCCACAAGCTTGATGTTCAAATACTGGTCTTTTTTCCTAGTCATAGTAGTAGTCCTAAAAAGCCCTCGCCCTTTATTGACACCAATCGAAGTCCTAGCCCTTAGAAGGAACAGAATAGGCATCGAGCAGAGAAGAGGCCGCAAGCACATTCATTGAATTGGACAGCTTTGTTAGCAAGAAGCGGTTAGCGGAACTCAGTTCCACGAGCTACTTCTTTTAAGTATTTTTCTGGGACTAGAGCTTTTGGGATTGAGCTTGAAGGCTTGAACTAAGGGACTGGGATTGATGCCAAGACTCGATTCGAAACTAGAGATTGCTCTGATTCTTATTCACACCGAAGTGCTATTTATTTAGCCAAGGAATGGCGAGATGGATTACTTGCCCATAAAGGCTAGGCGCCTCAGGGAAATGTTAACCACATAGGGATGCCTTAAGTCTCTTTCCGGACCTACTCATCGAAAGATGCCCAAGCTCTTTGATAGAAGAAGCTTCAAATGCGCAGTTAGGACAAAAAGTTTGCAAGAAGTAGCTGCGAGAATGCCCTCAGTCTATATAGTAAGGAAAAAGTCAAGTAGGCCAAAAACACGGTGTTTTAGAAAACTGGCACGATTGGAATGTTGAAAGGAAATATGGCATATTTGACCCAGTCCTACGACTGAAAATTGTGTATATCGCGTAGTCTAGCTGCCGTGAAATCTTGTTTCTAAGGTCGGATTGATGCAAGTTTTTTTTGCCTAAGAAAACTTATTCTTAGTCGGGAAATCAGACTAATAAATAAAATAAGGAGCGGAAAGCCACTTGACTGTAAGGAAAGGAGCGAGCAAGACTATCTTGGTGAATGCAATAAGAACCGGCCGCTCGCCGCAGCAGAGTGCTTTGCCCATGCTGCTATCCGCCGCCGAAGCGCTCAAGGGATTCGTGCTTGAATGTCGAGATCAGGGGACTCTATCCAATCCATGCGGCAAATCTGTTTGTGGTGGAAAAAAGTCAACAATAAAGAAAAAAGAAATAAATAGAATATAGAAAATCATTGAATTTGTTTGCTCCGATACAAGAGATCGGCCCCGAAGCAAGATATGGTGGGTGCCAGCAACTTTCACTTGTTAGGAGTAGGGGCTGAAAAGAGCTCTTTGTATAGGTTGGGTTTTCTGGGCTTTGATGCTTACCTTCTTATTATTAAAAGGGGAAGGTTTAATAAAGGAGCTGAAAGCCACTTGACTGTAAGGAGAGGAGCTTTTCAGCCCTTTTGCTGGATTGTTGGTCCGCAGCCCCGCCCTATAGAATGAATAAGGAGAGGCTTATCGATGACCTCACCCCCCTTGTCACTTAAAGGGCGAAGTCGCCGAAGCGAGTCGAAAGGCCAAAGAGTCATCTTTGAAGGCTACTATGCATCCTTATTCATAGTAGAGTGTAAGGTAGGTTTGGGTATAGCAGGACTTGAACCTGCGACCATTAGGTTAAAAGCCCAATGCTCTACCAACTGAGCTATACACCCCAAAAAAGATGTAGTAGTAAATAAGGAAAGGTGCGGAAAAGAGGGCGGCCCCTCTTCTTCTCATCATATTAAAGGAGCGCGGCTCTGTATGAGGCTCGTACTGCAGAGCAAGCGGAAAAAAACGTAAGGTCGCGCGTTAGCACTCCTGCAAGAAAAGGGTAAGCTAAGGCTTAGGCTTTCGCGCAGCTGCTACGCCCTTGCTTCTTGTCCCTTATTTCAAACTCAAGGAAAGCCTTGATCGATATGAGAAAGATGCGCTCAAGCGCCCAACCTATACAAGGGGCTTGGGCTCGAAAGCCGGCCTTACTCAACAAGCACCTTTCTTGGTAAGGTTGCTTCTTTCCACTCATTGAAGATTCTATCTACAAAAGAAGGTCAACGGGGGATACTCAAATTGCTCTCACTGACACCAGAGAAGGTGAGGGCGTCTTTCTTTCCAGCCGCCATACGGTTCGCCTTAAAGCCTTAAAGACGGAGAAGGGGAGGAGCAGTTATCTATGTAATTACGTTGTTGGCCGTTGTTCCGGTCGAGCACTCTCTTTTCTTTGTCCAATTCCGTCTTACCAAACAAGACTGACTTCTGACCAACCCGCGAAGGGTTGTGAGGCTGGACCAGGTACGAGGAATGAATCTATATCTGTGCACGGAAGTTGCTGGCCGGCGGCCGCTCAACTGTTCGAGCGCAATGCAGTGGTGTTGGTTCCGATTCGACAAAGGTAGAATGCCTGGTCGAAGGTCCAGTACAGTAGGTAGCAGGCGTGTTCGTTTTGGCTCCCGAGCGAGAACGATAAATAGGCGATGCACCATCCTTGCTGCTACGTACGTTTTCCTTGACTTGACAGATTCATTCAATTGAACCCACACTCAAAGGAGGACCACAAGCTCGGGGCTCGACGAAACAGAAAGTTTCAGCATGTTGAAAATGGGGTTAGCAGTGAAAGAAAGAGCCCGGCATTCATTTCTGAATGAATATTCATAGCTGAGTCTACTAAAAGAGGGACCAGCCTCGTCGTGGTGATTAGAGGACACCTCTGATCGTTCACCTCTAATGTGACACGTTCCCTCCCAGTTATATGATCAACGGGATCAGTCGGCTAGAGAGCGGGGCTATTCTTCTTCCGGGGAGACAAAGTCGTCCCTTCTACTGACCGAACCCTCAGTTCGGGGGCCTTCGTCAACATGTTACGAAGCTCCA